TCATTTCTTCTGGAACAATCACAAAGACTTTTTTGATTATGGACGTACTACCAGAAATTCAATGCGTAATCTTAGCATTCAATGTGTATTCCTGAATAATTTAATTATTCAATTATTCAACCATTTCATTTTACCAAGTTCAATGTTAGCCAGATTAGTCAACATTTATATGTTTCGATGCAACAACAATATGTTATTTGTAACAAGTAGTTTTGTTGGTTGGTTAATTGGGCATATTTTATTCATGAAATGGGTTGGATTGGTATTAGCCTGGATACAACAAAATAATTTTATTAGGTCTAATGTACTTATTCGATCTAATAAGTATCTTGTATCAGAATTTAGAAATTCTATGGCTCGCATTTTTAGTATTCTCTTATTTATTACCTGTGTTTACTATTTAGGTAGAATGCCGTCACCCATTCTAACTAAGAAATTGAAAGGAATTTCAGAAGCGGCAGAAGTGGGGGAAAGTGAGGAAGAAAGAAACATAGAAATAGAAACTATTTCCGAAGGGGGGGGGTATAACCAGGAACAAGAGGTATCCACCGAAGAAAATCCTTCTTCTTCCCTTTTTTCGGAGGAAAGGGTGGATCCGAGCAAAATCGATGAAACAGAAAAGCTACGAGTGACTGGAAAGAAAAAAATAAAAAGAAAGGGCTAATAATCTAATAAACTAATAATCCTAATAAACTAATAATCTAATAAACTAATAATCCTAATAAACTAATAATCTAATAAAATAGTATAATTTTTTTTTTATAAAAAAATATTCTAAAACTAAAAACTAAAAAATAAATATAGAAAAGAAATAAAAAAATATATAAATATATTAAAAAAAAATAAATAAAAAAAAAAATAAATAAAAAATAAATATAAAAATAAATAAAAAATAAATATATATATATAAAATATAAATATAATAATATAAATATAAAAATTATAAAATATAAATTTTAAATTGCATAAAATTTAAAAAATTAAAATAAAGTTAAAGTATAAAGTAGTAAATTAATAAAAAAATTAATACATAAAATAAATACAATAATAGATAAAACGAGATGCGACTTCCCCCTACATATTTTATACTTTCTCCTACAAAAAAACTTGTAATGCCTACTCCATTTGTAATTCCATCGATTACTCGCCTATCAAAAAAATGAGTTAGTTCGGCCAATCCTCTTATACCTTTTGTTAAGGATATTGAATAAAACGTATCTATGTAACCACGATTATATGACCAATCATATATCAAATATATTATTTTATCCAAGAAAATTCTTTTAGGACCCTTTTTCGCAAACGAATTTAGTAAGTTCAAATTTAGTAACGATGAATAAAAAGGCTTATATAAAAGGAATGCTGTAAATATTCCGAAACAAGCTATACTCACTGAAAAAGTTGCATTTGTTAAAAATTGATACGAATCCTCAAAATCATTTGAATTTTTATGTAAAAGATTTATAGATGGAGTTAATAATTTGGATAATATATCCAAATGCATTCCTTCTTGATTCAAAGGAATTGCTATAGCTCCGACAAATAAAGTAAATAGAACCAATATAAGCATAGGAAATAGCATAGTATTATCTGATTCATGAGGATAAGAAAAAGCCTTCTTGTAGCCAAAATTAGCAAAATTAGTAATAAGAGCCTTTTTTTTGACATTACCACCAATTGTATATGGCTTCTCGTTTTTATTCATTGTTAATAAAGGAAATAAACGAAAATTTCTGTTAATCATTTTTTGCTCTTCTTTACCCCATAGTTTTATTGAATAGAAAGAGCTACTTTTTTTGCCACTATATTTTTGAAAATGAATGTTTAAATGTCCTTCAAAAGTAAGTAAATAGATCCGAAACATATAAAATGCTGTTAATCCGGCGGTGGACCAAGCTATTATTGCAAAAATCGGTGAATACAACCAACTGTCACTAAGAATTTCATCTTTGGACCAAAAACAAGCAAGGGGTGGAATACCACAAAGAGAAAGCGTACCTACTAAAAAAGCAATTTGTGTAATGGGTGCATGCTTTTTTAAACCGCCCATCAAAACCATATTCTGGCTTTTCTCTGGCGAATACCCAACAACAGCTTCCATGGAATGAATAATTGATCCGGATCCTAAAAACAACAATGCTTTCGAATAAGCATGAGTAATCAAATGAAATAAAGCGGCTCGATAAGACCCCATACCTAAAGCTAACATCATATAACCCAGTTGGGACATTGTAGAATAGGCTAACCCCCTCTTAATATCTTTTTGAGCAAGAGCTAAAGTAGCCCCTAATAATACCGTTATTATACCTATCAAAGATATTAGATTCATTATGTAAGGTATAACTATGAAAAGAGGAAGAAGGCGGGCTACAAGAAAAATTCCTGCTGCTACCATAGTGGCAGCATGTATAAGAGCCGAAATAGGAGTAGGCCCCTCCATGGCATCAGGTAACCATACATGAAGAGGAAATTGCGCAGATTTAGCAACGGCGCCGGCAAATAATAAAGAGGCACATAAAGTAACAAATAAAAAATGAATCTCATTATTATAAATCAAGTTATTAAATATTTCGAACAAATCTTGAAATTCGAAACTTCCCGTTATCCAATAAAAACCTAAAATTCCTAATAATAAACCAAAATCGCCTATCCGATTAGTTACAAACGCTTTTTGACAAGCGTTTGCCGCAGCGGGTCGTGTGAACCAAAACCCTATTAATAGATAAGAACACATTCCAACCAATTCCCAAAAAATATAAATTTGTATCAAATTCGAACTAGTAACTAATCCCAACATTGAAGTATTGAACAAACTCATATAAGCAAAAAATCTCAAATATCCTTGATCATGAGACATATAATTGTCACTATAAATAAGAACAAAAATTCCAACAGTAGTGATTAACATTGACATAATAGAGGTAAGTGAATCAATAAAGTAGCCAAACTCGAAAGAGAAATCATTATTGATGGTCCAAGACCATACATATTGATAGATAGAACTTCCATTTATTTGCTGAATAGACAGATCAACCGAAAAAATCATAACTATACTTAACAATAAAATATTGGGAAAAGCCCACATACGACGAAGATTTTTTGTTGCCGTCGGAAAAAGTAGGAGTCCCATTCCTATTAAAATAGGAATGGGAAGTGGCACAAAAGGTATGATCCATGAATATTGATATGCATTTTCCATAAAAAATTTTTTCTTAGTCTTTCTTAATTAATCGTTTCTAATTCACCGGCTCTTATCTCTTTTGATTGAATGATTGAAAGGGAGCAATAAAAAAATCAAGATATTACAAAGTTAACTGGAATTTTCTATTGTTAATTTTTTAATCTTTCTCAACTATTTCAAAAATATTCAAATTTCGAAGTTAGAAGTAATCAAATTATACCGCCGAGTTACTAATGAAAAAAAAAGAATTCTTTTTTTTTCATTAGTAATATTTTTCTGAAAATATCAATTATTATTTATTATTCCGTATTACAATAATTTATATACATCGATCAAGAATACAAAGAATTTCACCACAAAAGTACTTGATTTTGATATGAATCATAGGATGTCCTAGAACTTCATTCAAAGAAAAACGAATTATTTGAGTTTGTTTATTCGAACTTATTAATTAGTTCATTTTCTTTCATCGCGGAACTGAGTGATTGTCTTCCATTACAATAAATGAATTTAGTCTTGTGGGAAAGACTATCCGATATTTTCTTTCTATTTACAGTTATATTTACATATAATTACTTTCTATTTCCATTTATATTTACATATAATTAAATTATATTTACATATAATTAAAGGAAAAATGACTATAGAAAAAAAATTTAAGTTTGCGTAGGTAGATAAAATGGTTTTTTAGACTTTTTGTTTTGATGTATTTTTCATGTATAAATTCTAAACGTAAGAAGACAAAAAAATAGGCAGAGTATAGAAAAGAAAAGGAAAGACCTTTTTTACGTTTTTTTGATTTCATCAATTCGATTTATATATCATAATAGATATAGATCCTAATCTATCCTATATCCTATAGATTTGAATGGAGATATAAAAAAGAAAGATACCTATAAATTAAATAGAAATTCTTATTTTTTTTTTTTTCTGGATAGTGTATGGAATATAAATAAAAAAGGTTATATCATATTGTTTTTTTTTTGTTCTAGAATAGAAGCATTTTATGTGATTTTCCCGTCTCTATTCATTTTTTTTTATGAAATTTGTATAAAATTTATATAGTATATATAGTTATAATCTAGAAAATCTATAGGAATAGATAAATAATGACATAAAAAGCCCGATCATTTTTTTTGTTTTAAAAATAAATAGATGTCTTTGACATCCAACTATAGCATTGAATAACCTTTTTTTTGAATGGCAGTTCCAAAAAAACGTACTTCTACATCAAAAAAGCGTATTCGAAAAAATGTTTGGAAAAAGAAAGGATATTGGGCGGCGTTGAAAGCTTTTTCATTAGCGAAATCTCTTTCTACGGGTAATTCAAAAAGTTTTTTTGTACGACAAATAAATTTGGAGTAATCTGAATTGGTTTAACTCGAATAAGATACAAAGGTTTTCTTTTTTGAATTTTTGAATATCTTTTTTTTTCGTTTCCGGGGTGGGGATTCTTATTTTCCCCATCGCCCATTTGTTATGTTAGTGTTATAATAATTTGTGATTTTTATAATATTTTAGAATATTCAATTTTTATAATATTCAATATTGAATAATAAACAATATAATAATAATTTAATTTTAATAAATAATATAATAATAATTAAGAATTTTGATATTTATACTATATGGGAACACATACATAAGAGCTTTAACTGGGTTGTCGAAACTAATCCATTAAATTAAGTTTAAATTTTGTAACTTTATGAATCATTATTTCTCTGAATTACTATATATCCTTCCCTTGTTTTCAACCCACTTGAGAAAACCCCCTTTCTAATTTAGTGGATATACAAATAATGTATCAATTTTAAGTGATCTAAAAAAATCCTATGCTTGTATAAGAAGATGAATCAAGACATATTTTTAGAATTCGAAATTCGAAATACTTTTTTGAAGTATGGTACAATTATGACCGGAATCGAAACGCTTTTTATATAACGTAACGTGTACAACCCAATATCTAGTTGGTTTGATAAATCCTTAAAACGCAAAGTCCTAACGATTAATACAAAGCTATCCAAATTACATAAATCTTTTGAAATCGTTGGATGTGTTGCTCAAATTGTGATCTCTAAAAATCATATTTTTTCATTCATTTATTCATTCAATTGATAAGCATTTTTTTATGGATTCATAAAAATCATACAAAAGAATGAGAAATGAATCATTAAAAAATGAAAATGATAAAGAACCCTTTTTTGTTTTGTTGAATTTTATCTATGAATTGAAGTTACAACTAGTTAGTTTCGTTACAATAAAGGAGTTCTCTTTTAGGAAAACACAAACTAAAAAATCTCTATTGACGAACTAATTAAATTATGATAATTAAAACTAATTAAATATGATAATTAAATAAAATGATACGATAAATAATAAAGATTCCTTTTGAACCTTCAAATTGCTATTTCAACGAGTTATTATTCATCAATTAAAATTAAATGTTTCCTAAAAAATTTGATATTTTACATTGAATTGACTTCAATCTCGACGATTGAATAAAAAATGGGTTATTATGATTTCGAACAAGCCGCTATGGTGAAATCGGTAGACACGCTGCTCTTAGGAAGCAGTGCTAGAGCATCTCGGTTCGAGTCCGAGTAGCGGCATAGTATCTTCTAAAAGAGATAGAATAAGTCCTATAATGAATTTAATTCCTGATTTCCATTCCATAAAATCGAGAAACCCTCGCTTTTTTATCATTTTTATGATTTTTTCAACTTTAGAGCATATATTAACTCATATATCTTTTTCAGTCGTTTCAATTGTAATTACAATTCATTTTTTAACCTTATTCTTATTAGTAGATGAAGTCGTAGGACTATATGATTCATCAGAAAAGGGTATGATAGTTACCTTTTTCTGTATAACAGGATTATTAGTCACCCGTTGGGTTTATTCAGGACATTTCCCATTAAGTGATTTATATGAATCATTAATCTTTCTTTCATGGGGTTTCTCCCTTATTCATATGGTTTCCTATTTTAAATTAAAAAAAAAGCGTAAAAATAATTTAAGCGCAATAACCGCACCAAGTGCTATTTTTACCCAAGGCTTTGCCACCTCGGGTCTTTTAACCAAAATGCATCAATCCGCAATATTAGCGCCCGCTCTCCAATCCCAGTGGTTAATGATGCACGTAAGTATGATGGTATTAGGCTATGCAGCTCTTTTATGTGGATCATTATTATCAGTAGCTCTTCTAGTCATTACATTTCGAAAAGCCATAAAGATTATTGGTAAAAACAATAATTTATTAAATCAGTCATTTTCGTTTGGCGAAATCCAATACATGAATGAAAGAAGCAATGTTTTACTAAACACTTATTTTCTTTCTTCTAAAAATTATTACAGGTATCAATTGACTCAACAATTGGATCGTTGGAGTTATCGTATAATTAGTCTCGGGTTTATCTTTTTAACCATAGGAATTCTTTCAGGAGCCGTATGGGCTAATGAGGCGTGGGGATCATATTGGAATTGGGACCCAAAGGAAACTTGGGCATTTATTACTTGGACCGTATTTGCGATTTATTTACATACCCGAACAAATAAAAATTTTGAAGGTGTCAATTCCGCACTTGTGGCTTCTATGGGATTTCTTATAATTTGGATATGCTATTTTGGGGTCAATCTATTAGGAATAGGTTTACATAGTTATGGTTCATTTACATTAACATCTAATTGAATTGACTAAAGAGGCTAAGCCTAACAAATACTAACGGAGGACAGCGTATATATAAGAAAACTTATTGTAAGCTGTCAAGAACCTTTTGAATCACTCCACTACTTGATTCAAAAGGTTCTAACAAAAGCCAAAAATGTCTGATTAAAATTCAATTTAATTCTTTTACCCCTTTTTACTTAACTTATTTTTTTACTTAACTTAAACTTAAGAGAAGAAAAAAGACTTATTTCTTTTTTTTCTTTTTCATTGTACAACGAACAATTTTTAAAAATCATAGGATTACTTTTTTATTTTTTGTTTTATTCATGAAAACTATCTATAAAAATAATTATATAGAATAGTTTCGACCTTCTCACCTGATAATGAGAGGACGAAATCCGGATAAATACCAATACCTATTACGGGTAGAAAGATAGAGATCGAAACAAATAACTCTCGTGGGCCAGAATCAAAAAAATAAGAACTTAGAGCATTAAATAGCTTGTATCCATAGAACATTTGACGTGACATAGATAATGAATAAATAGGAGTTAATATCATTCCAATTGCCATTATGAAAGTAATTAGTATTTTTGGCATTAAAAAATATTTTTGGCTGGTAATTATTCCAAAAAAGACTATCAATTCTGCAACAAAACCACTCATGCCCGGTAATGCAAGAGAAGCCATCGATAAGATACTGAACATCGTAAATATTTTTGGAATCGAAATAGCCATTCCGCCCATTTCGTCGAGATAAACAAGACGCATTCTATCATAACTCGTTCCTGCCAAGAAAAAAAGTGCAGCACCGATAAATCCATGAGATATTATTTGTAAAATAGCTCCGTTGAGTCCCGTATCAGTTATAGAACCAATTCCTATAATTATGAAACCCATATGAGATACGGAGGAATAGGCTATTCTTTTTTTTAAATTCCGTTGACCAAGAGATGTTGAAGCTGCATAAATTATTTGTATTGTACCCACTATTATCAACCAGGGGGAAAATATGGAATGAGCATGGGGTAATAATTCCATATTGATACGAACTAATCCATATGCTCCCATTTTTAATAAAATTCCGGCTAGAAGCATACAAGTACTGTAATGGGCCTCCCCGTGGGTATCTGGTAACCACGTATGTAAGGGTATAATCGGCGATTTGACAGCAAAAGCAATAAGAAATCCAATATAGAATATTCTTTCCAGTGCGACAGGATATGATTGATTAGCTAATGTTTCAAAATTTAATGTTGGTTCATTAGAACCGTATAAACCAATACCCAAAACTCCTATTAATAGAAAAATGGAACCCCCTGCAGTGTACAAAATAAATTTTGTAGCCGAGTACAGACGTTTCTTTCCCCCCCACATGGATAGAAGTAGATAAACGGGAATTAATTCGAACTCCCACATGATGAAAAAAAGTAAAAGGTCTCGAGAAGAAAATGATCCTATTTGACCACTGTACATTGCTAGCATCAGGAAATGAAATAATCGTGAATCTCGAGTAACTGGCCAAGCCGCCAAAGTCGCTAAAGTGGTGATAAATCCTGTAAGTAAAATGGGCCCTATAGAAAGTCCATCTATTCCCAATCTCCAGTAAAAATCAAAAAAATTTATCCATTTATAATCTTCCGCCAGCTGGATTAATGGATCGTCCAATCGGAAATGATAACAAAATGCATAGGTTGTTAGAAGGAGTTCGAATATGCATATACACATTGTATACCACTTAATTAACTTATTTCCTCTATGAGGAAGAAAGAAAATTAAGGAACCTGCGGATATTGGTAAAACTACAATTATTGTTAACCAAGGGAAATAATTCGTGGTAAAGACAAGATACGCTTGGACCAGAAAAACCCGTGCTCAGAAAGATTTTTTTTTGAGCACGGGTTTTTTCAGTAAAAAAAATAAAATGGATTCAAAATTATTCAAGTGGGTTTTCTTTTCTGGAACGTATCAATAAGCTAGACCCATACTTCGAGTTGTTTCATGCCATAAATAAACTCGAACGCTCAAGAAATCCGTTGGACAAGCGGATTCGCATCTCTTACAACCAACGCAGTCTTCTGTTCTTGGAGCGGAAGCAATTTGCTTAGCTTTACATCCATCCCAAGGTATCATTTCTAACACATCGGTGGGGCAGGCTCGGACACATTGAGTACACCCTATACATGTATCATAAATTTTTACTGAATGTGACATGGGATCTATAAATTTTTTTAACATCATAAAATTTCAATCTAGTAAACTTGTAAATGAATCAGTATAGTTAAACACCAGATGAATCAACGATTTACCAGAAATTTTCTAATTAATTTCTTTCCTTCGGGATCAACTCATAAGAAAGGACCAAGATACTTTGATTTCTTACATTTTCGAAAACATGATATAGATTCCAACATATTGGACATGCTAATTCAAATTGGTGAATCTTATGATTTAATATTATTAATATAATATTACTTATTCAACAAAGTTGATTGATTGATACGCGTTGATTTTCTGTTACGATAAATCGAGGAAACAATAGCTAATCCAATAGCTGCTTCAGCGGCTGCAATAGCTATAACAAAAATTGAGAAAATATTTCCTTTTAATTGCCGACTATCAAAAAAATCAGAAAATGTTACAAAATTTATATTAACCGCATTCAGTATAAGTTCAAGACACATAAGGGCCCTAACCATATTTCGACTCGTGATCAATCCATAAATACCGATAGAAAATAAATAGGCACTCAAAACAAGTATATGTTCGAGCATCATTGACCAACTCCTTATCAATTTCGATTCATTTTAATATGAACAATAATTCAACGGATGGGGTTGACTAGAATATAACAAAAAGAATATATTGGAAATATATCGAATAAACGAATTTCTATTTTATACACGAGCAATATTCAAATAGAATTCAAAGAAAATAGACGCAATAAGGCAGAAAAAAGTTTAATTTTGATTGCTTGCTACTCCTAGTTAGAAAGAGAAAGATTTATTACTGACGAGCCACAGCAATTGCACCTATCAAAGCAACTAAAAGAATTATTGAAATGAATTCAAATGGAAGAAAAAAATCTGTTGCTAAATGAATTCCAATTTGTTGACTATTACTTATCAAATCTTGTTCTATAATTTGATTTGATCTTGTAGTCCAAATAATCCCGTACCATGATGTATCTAATATAGTAGTAATTAGCGAAACAAGAATACCTGTACAAACCAACGAAGTAAGGCCGTTCCCAATGGTCCACAGATTAAAATCTTTATAATATTCTGAACCATTCATGAACATCACAGCAAATAGGATTAAAACATTTATGGCTCCCACATAAATAAGAAGCTGGGCAGCCGCCACAAAATGAGAATTTGAGAGAATATAGAATAAGGATATACAAACAAGAACCAATCCCAATGAAAAGGCAGAATAGATTGGATTGGTAAGTAATACCACTCCCAGGCCCCCTAATATAAGACCCGATCCCAGAAAAACTAAAAGAAAATCGTGTATTGGTCCAGGCAAATCCATTCTGTGTAAAATAAGAGATAAATAAATCGAAATACTTTTCATGATCTTATTGACCTGACCAGGAATTTTTTTTATGATACGTTCCTAATTGAATAAAATCCTACTTTAGTAAGTGTGAATTGCTCTAAGTACAATTATTGTAAGTTTCGTTTTTGATTCTTTTTTTGTTTGTTCGAAAGAAAAGGGTATTTTGTTTTTTGAAACTATATATTTCGAAATAATTACGAATATATTAATAGAGTTTCAATAAAAATGAATCCGAAATTCTTATCAACCAGTTAATTTGTAATTGAATTTTTATTTATTGACCAAGGGCCTCATTCTTTTTTAATTCAAACCAAACATTCTTTAAACTTAAACCAAACCGGAACCTTAAAAGAATTGGAAATTTCTCTTTAATAGAATAGGAGGTTTACTTACTCAGTTTTTCTTTGAGTCGAATTCAAAATTGTTCGAATTGTATAATCATCAATTACTGACATTGGTAAACGGCCCAAAGCAATTTGATTATAATTCAATTCGTGACGGTCGTAAGTAGAAAGTTCATATTCTTCAGTCATTGATAAACAATTTGTTGGACAATACTCAACGCAGTTACCACAAAATATACAAATTCCGAAATCAATACTGTAATTAAGCAATCGTTTTTTTCGAATATCCGTTTCAAATTTCCAATCTACAACAGGTAGATCTATAGGGCATACACGAACACATACTTCACAAGCAATGCATTTATCAAATTCAAAATGGATTCGCCCGCGAAAACGCTCTGATGTGATTAATTTTTCATAAGGGTATTGAATAGTTACGGGTAAACGGTTTGCGTGGGATAAGGTAATCATGAAACCTTGACCAATGTACCTTGCTGCTCGGACTGTTTGGTGGCCATAATTCATGAACCCAGTTACCATAGGGAACATATCGTGAATATCTATGAATAATTTTATGTTTGTTTCTTTCTCTTGTTTGAACCAAGCCATGAATCTCATATTCTTTTTTTCTTTACAGTGAAAGAAGTTGGAAAGAAGTTGTTAATAATAGATTACCGAGAGAAATGGGTAAAAGAAATTTCCATCCAAGATTTAATAATTGGTCCATTCTTAACCTAGGTAAAGTCCATCGTGTTGCGATAGAAATAAACAAAAACAAATAAGTTTTAGTTAATGTAATAAAGATACCAATTGTCGTTCCAAAGATTCCATTCATTTTATTTATTTCAAATAGCTCAGGGACGAATATGTACGGAATGGAAATATTCCAACCCCCTAAGTAAAGAACTGTTACAAATAAGGAAGAAAGTAATAGATTTAGATAGGAAGCAACGTAAAATAAACCAAATTTGATACCTGAATATTCGGTTTGATACCCTGCTACTAATTCTTCCTCGGCTTCTGGTAAATCAAAAGGTAATCTCTCACATTCTGCTAGAGAAGAAATTAGAAAAACGATAAACCCTATTGGCTGACGCCACAAATTCCATCCCCAAAAACCATATTTTGATTGCGCCTCAACTATATCAACTGTACTTGAACTGTTAGATAATTATAGTCGATGATAACATCACTGTTTCCATCGCTAGTCCAAAACCGTACATGAGATTTTCACCTCATACGGCTCCTCGTGGGTCACAAATAAATTTAAGGACCTAATCAGTATTATTTATCTTCGTATGGTTGTAGAATAGATAGAGAAAAGATGGATTGGAAGGTCCAAAATTATACCAATGGAATTCTGTCTGCTATATTCTGAAGAATAAAAAAAAATGCTTCTGAATTGATCTCGCCCGTTAATAATTTCAATTTCGATTTGTTGAGTAATAACTTAAGCCTTCAATAAAATACTTCTTCTAGAATATCAATAGATATTTCAACCCATTGTTTTCGATTACGAAAAAAATGAAACATTACATTAGCTCATAAATCATGACACGAATTAGAGCTCTCTATCTATGAAAGAAAGAATAAAAAAGATTTCTTTTTTATTCTTTATTGTTTCTTTTTCGTTCCTATTCTTCTTTCGGATCTGAGAAAACCACGAATGGGGGCTTAAACTAAAAAATAGTAAAGGATTATTTCGTTCCTGATAGTCATTACTTTAATCGGCGGATAGGAGCATACTCTGGACCGGAATCGTGGGGAGTACGGCCTAGTCATTTCTACGAATTGAAAGCCCCAATTAGTATTCTTTTTATGTTATCCAGAAGTCTTTTTTTCTATAATTTACATAATCTCCGTTACTAATCCTTTATGTATTTTGGTGTTCCTAACCATCCACTCATTTTTTTTGTTCAATCCCCCGTTTGTTTAGCAATACATGTATGGGAATCCATACAAAGGATAGCGAAAACTCTAGACGGTTGATCTTTTGAGCCCGCTTCAAGCTAGATTGACTAATCAACCCGCCTTGGGGTAAAGACTACTTTCGCTTACGTTTTCTTCCACTTAACTCTTGTACATAGTAAATGAGATTCAATTATTTTGTTTAATTTACTGCGAATTTATAAGCTGCTTTCTTTCACTCATATATAACTATCTAATTTAGTTTATCAACCTGAACTGAAGGATAATAAAAAACGAAGATATCTATTCAATCCATTCAACTTATTTTCTAGAACGAAAGGAATAGGGAAAATAAAAGTTTATATTTCAACGAATCGCACGTAGAGATATTGATAAAACACATAGAGTTAATGGTATTTCATAACTAATCGATTGAGCAGCAGCTCGCAGACCACCTAAAAAGGAATATTTATTATTTGATCCGTATCCTGACATAAGAAGTCCAACAGGAGCAATACTTGAAATGGCAATCCATAAAAAAATACCGATATTGAGATCGGCTAAAATAAGGCGAGAGCTAAAAGGAATTACTGCAAAATTTAGTAAAATTGATATGACTGCTATAGACGGTCCAATACTAAATAAACGAGTATTTCCTCTAGATGGAAGAATATTCTCTTTGAAAAGCAGTTTTGTTCCATCTGCTAGAGCTTGAAGAATTCCCAAAGGACCGGCGTATTCAGGCCCAATACGTTGTTGTATTCCTGCAGATATTTCTCTTTCTAACCATACAATTACTAGTACACCTATTGTGATTCCCAATACAAGAGTCAAAATAGGGACCAACATCCATATGATCCCATAGACCTCTTTTAAAGATTCCAATCTGTAAAAGGAATTGATATCTTGTGCTTCTGTCATATAAATTATCATTTCAACGATCCACTTCTCCCATAATGATATCTATGCTACCTAGTATCGTCATAATATCAGCCAATTTCATTCTTTTAACTAACTGAGGAAGAATTTGCAAATTGATAAAACCCGGCGGGCGAATTTTCCATCTCCAAGGAAAACCGCTTTGATCCCCTATCAGAAAAATTCCTAATTCTCCCTTTGGGGCTTCCATTCTCGCATAAAGTTCTTGTCTCGGTAATTCAAATGTGGGAGAAGGTTTTTTACTAATGAATCGATATTCAAAATCATTCCATTCTGGATCCCGTTCTCGATCAAAGCATCGGATTTCTAAATTCTCATAGGGACCCCCCGGAATTCCTTCCAGGGCCTGTTGAATTATTTTTATGGATTCCGTCATTTCACTGATTCGGACTAAATAACGAGCTAATGAATCTCCTTCTTTTTGCCACTGGATTTCCCAATCAAATTCGTCGTAACACTCATAATGATCAACTTTCCGAAGATCCCATTTGATTCCCGATGCTCGTAGCATTGGGCCGGATAAACCCCAATTTATTGCTTCTTCTCCACCAATAACGCCTATCCCTTCAACTCGTTCTAAAAAAATAGGATTTCGCGTAATAAGTTTTTGATATTCAACAATTCCTGTTAAAAAATAATCGCAGAAATCCAAACATTTATCTATCCAGCCATAAGGTAGATCGGCCGCCACTCCTCCGATACGAAAATAATTATGCATCATTCTCATACCGGTGGCAGCTTCGAATAGATCATATACTAATTCTCTTTCTCTGAAAATATAGAAAAAGGGGGTCTGTGCACCAATATCTGCCATAAAAGGTCCAAGCCATAATAGATGAGAAGCTATACGACTCAACTCCAACATAATTACTCTGATATAGCTGGCTCGTTGCGGGACTTGAATATTCCCCAATTGCTCTGGTCCATTTACGGTTATTGCTTCCGTGAACATAGTGGCTAAATAATCCCAACGCGTTACATAAGGCAAATATTGTATAATTGTTCGGTTTTCCGCAATTTTTTCCATTCCTCTGTGTAAATAACCTAATATTGGTTCACAGTCAACAACATCTTCACCATCTAGAGTAACGATGAGACGAAGAACACCATGCATTGATGGGTGGTGAGGTCCCATATTGACTATCATAAGGTCTTTTTCTGTAGTTGATAGATTCATAAGTTTTTCCTCGATTCATTCTTACATGAATTGTTGAAAACGAAAAGAAGTACATCAAAATGAAAATCTAATAAATCGACTAATTCAAAATTTGCAAATTAACGATTTTTTGATTCCCGAATATCCAACTCACTAATTAATTCTTTATAACGTATTTTATTTTTCTTTGATAAATAAGACAGCAGTCGTTGACGTTTTCCTAGAATTTTACGTAGACCTCTCTGAGATAAATAGTCTTTTTTGTGCAATTCCAAATGTGAAGTAAGTCTTCGTATCTTATTGGTGAAACTAATTATTTGAAATTCAACGGACCCCCTGTTTTCTTCTTTTTTTTCTTGAAAAATAACTGAGATGAATGAATTTTTTACCATAAAACAAAATATTCTCTCCCCCTTTTTTTGAATGTGAATTTTACTCATCAGTAATAATAATACCAGTCATTTATTTTGATATACACAATGATTTTAAGTTCGTTATGAACTTTCTAATTTGTTCAAATTTCAAATAAAATTAATCAATCCGGTTTTCAATTTGATTCGTACAGAGATACAAAAGAGTGATATATTTCGACAAAAGAAAAAATTTTAGAGTTCACTTGTTGATTCATTTGTCGATCTAATTAATATATATTTAATATGTATGTCATTAAATTAGTATCATGTATCAGAATGAAATGTAAGACAATTCTTGTGCCCATCTATTTGTTTTCATAGACCCGGCACGGTACATACATAATATATGGGAAAATTTACCATTAACGACTTTTCAAACGCGGATACATATGTATCCTTACCATACTGAAACGACTGCCATTATTAGTATTAAACCAATAGCGATTCATACAAGCTAAATCTTCTAATCGATAATTGGGCCAAAGAAAGAACTTTAAGTTAATTAGTTTCTTTTTATCACTATCAAGATGTTTGTTTTTAGTCAAAACTTGACCACAGTTTTTTACATTATTTAAAAATACTGGATTTCTATGCATACCATTTTTATCCCTTGAATTGAAAGAAATTCGAATTCGCAATTCTCGCCGGTGGTAAGTAGATAAAATATTTTCAGGAACAAACAAATCATAATGATTTTTGTCTTTATTTTCAGTCATTTTTTGATGTCTTGCAATAGATTCATCAAAATTCTTTTTATCAATATAGTTTTTTTCTTGGTATCTTTGATTAATTTGGTGTTTATTTTTATGAACCAACGAAATACTTATAGTTTGATATAGAATAAATTGGCCATCATTTTTTACCGACAGACGAACTGGATCGATAATCAATATTCCTTTTTTCATTAATTCTCTAAGAGTTAAATTCTTCTGAATCATCAAAATATCCAGATTCATTTCTCCCCTTTGAACAGAGGATATAACAATTTCGTTTGGATTTATCAGTCTAAGCAGGAGACAATATACTTTGATATTATTCATTATTCTTTGGTTTAAAGAATCATTCCATCTCAATTGAAAACGCAAATACCTTTTTAGGAAGAAATCAAGCTCTGCTTCCATGTTGCTCTTGTATTGCTTTTTCTTTCTACGTTTTTTTCTGTCTGATTTACCATAATCTTCTTCAACATCTTTTTCTTGGTTTGAGAGAACGGATTTCAAATTTCCTTGTTTTTGTGCATCTGATACAAGATCCCCTTCGCCTATGAGTTCTTTTTCTTCTTGATTTCGATTCTCTAATCCAATAATTTTTTTTTCATTCGGTGCTATTTTTTCATTCGGTGCTATAAGGGGGTTCTTTTTTTTATTTTCAATAATATTTTTATTAATGTTCCCATTTCCATTAAAATTTAAAAGAAGTAATTTTATGGGTATGATCCATGGTTTAACCTTATACGCATTATATAGCAGCATAAATTCTGGGAAGAACCAAAGCTCCAGATTCGATATAGGACGACTTAGTATTTCTTCATTCATTCCCATCCAATCAAAAAGGAAGCCCTTTTGATTGGATGGGTTGCTTTCTTGATCTTGATAAATTGTGAAATCAAAAAGGTCCATTTTATCAATTATTTGATAATTATTAACCACAGTCTTAATATTTTTGTTACTCTTAGTACTGATATTGACCCAGGACCCAATATCGGCCTTATTTCTAAGACAAAAATAAAGAATTCGCCAATTAAAAAACTTTCTATGTGAAAATTTCCCCATAGCATCTAGGATATCGTCTTCTCCTAGATAATTATGGATAGGGATATCCCTCAGTGTATCAAAAAATTTGCGTTTATCCATGTTGTAATTATAAGAAATCTCTTCCCTCTTATTTACTTGGAATGGTGATCCATAAGCATACGGGTCCCTCTTATCTTGATAATTAATAGATTTATATGATAAAAAATCATATCCATAGTGTTTTTTCAAATTTGATTTTTTATATTTTTGTTCTTGATTCAGTTTATATTCTTGATTCAGTAATGAATTCGCTTGAAAATCATTTTTTTTTTCGTAATGAATTAATCTTTCTTTTTCATCTGAATCCCATTTTGTTAAATCTTTATTTTGAGCCAGATAGCGTTGATTGGCTCTATTTCGCCATTGTCCTGGTACTAATCTAAGCCATCTACTCTGAAATAAATCGTATTGATAACGATTCCTTAACCAGTTTTTCCATTCATTCATTCCAGAATGCCAAAAGATTTTCTGTCTTAACCCATAATGATGTCTTAATCTGGAATGAGATACTCCCTCTTCTTCAAAATAATCTTTTATTTCATTTTTAAGAAAATGAGATGTTCCCTGATATTGAAGGATAGGTTTGAATTTATAAAAACTAATAACTTGGGTTTGTGATAATTTGTAAAATACATATGCTTGTGAGAAGGAGGATAAGTCACAAAAAGCTTTTTCGTTTTTATTTCTAATACTAACATTAGAAAGTGAAGAAAGCGAGTTTTTTATAGTTGAAATATAATGAGTTGTATTTTTAGTTGTTTTATTAATTCTTTCTTGATTTGCTTCATTATTGTGAATGAATTTCTCAATCATTTTTTTTGTTGATTCAAGAAAAAGTTGTGTATTGGTTCTTGGAATATTAATGATATATAGAAGAATATCTATGTATATCTTTTCAATGAAAAATTTTATAAAAAAATAGAATTTACGGATTAATCGAATAGTTCTTCTTTTTAATATTTGCCAAATTTTTTTTGATGATTCTAATATTTTATCCCGATAACTTATTTTGTTAGAACTAATATTTATTTCTTGAGTTAGAAATTCGTTTTTCTTGTCTTTTATAATTCTAATTTTTTCTATTTGATTTTTGATTGTGTTTGTTCTCGTAGTCAGATCCTTTATTTTTTTTTCTGTTAATGAATAAGTTGTCCGCTCCATAGATTGAATTTGAAGGGATGATTTCCGAATCATCTTATTACTGATTAGCGAATCTTTTTTAGTTTCGCCCAATTCATATATTTCTCTCAACCCAAAAAATGGAATTGGATTTATTTTTGAAAGTTCTTTTATTATTCCCTTTAAAAGTAGAATGCTTTGAGTGACCCGTTTTTTTATTTCTTTTGAGACTTTTCGAAACAATTTTGTTCTTTCTTTTAAAATTGTTAAAGCTATAAAACATTTCGTTTTCCATTTTTTTTTTTTTTTTTTTAGTTCTTTTAAAATAGGCTCAAAAAACGAACGCCGTTTTCGAGGAGAACCGAAAGGTAGTTCAGTTTCCATTCCCCAAACTGTTAAAAAGCAAAAATCATTCTTTTGACCTTTCTTTTTTTTCATTGGATCTTTATGAGAGGGTTGTAGTGTAACTCTATGCCAAGGTTTCAGGCAAAAAGGAAATAGGATCTTTATCTGAATACCGTCTGTTAACCAGTTTTTTGGAAATTCTGTTTCGGATAATTGAACACCATTATAAGTACATTTCACATGCATTTCGCGATTCCAACCCTTTAAATCCTCGGACCACTCAGGAAATTGAAATAATAACATACGGGCAACGTTTTTAGCTATTATCAATGAAGGTAATATAATATATTTTCTAAGAATTGATTGGGTTATTAACGCGGAGCCCCTTATTACTTGAGCAAGTAAAATGCTGTCCCAAGCTTCTGCTATTTCTATCCGCATTTTCTCTTCTCTTTTGTATTTTTCTCTTTTGTCCTCGTCTTTTTTATCGATTTTTTTTTCTGTATAATCATAAATTTGTGATTCTTTTTTTTTACATATCCAATTTAGAGATATTAGTTTCAGTGTCCCAGAAATATCAAAAGAAAAAAAGAGGGGTTTGTCTACTCTGTCCAAAAAAAGTGGGGAATGCACATTTGCTTGAAAGAGTTCCCAAGTAATTGTTTTACGTCTTTGGGCACGCATGGAACCTTTTATTATGTCGCGGCGAAAATCCGATTGTTGCGAATAGCGTATCAAAGCCACTTCGTCTGTTTGATCAGGATCATTAGCATCCTTGGTATTAGTATAAGTATCGGCGTTTGCCTGGTTATTATTAAAAATCACTACGCGCTTGGATTTTCTTGAACGAATTTCATGCTCTGCTGTTACATTTTCCTCGTTTTCTCCCTCCTGTTGTTCTAAATCATCGATTAATTTGTATGACCATCGAGGAACTTTTTTACTTATTTCTTTTATTCCAATAGATTTTTTTCTAATTGTTTGATTGTTGGGATTAGTTATAACTATATTCAATAAAAATTTCAATATTTTGACTCGATCCTCGGAATCGATATTTCCCTGTTCGTCTTCTGTCAATGTCAATAAAGAGAGTTCTTTTTCTGTTGATAATGATTTTATATTCAGTGTATCTAGTGTCTGTTCAAATTCGTGATAATCAGTAGTAAGAAGTATAGCATGAATCTTATTTATCCAAAACGGATCCGTGTTTTTTTTTTTAGAAGTTTGATTTATGCTTAAAGGTGAAACCCATTTTTTGATTCTTCCGCGGTAGGGTCCATGCAAGAAAGGATCATATATTTTAGGTAAGTATTCTCTTTTAGTTTCATTATTAGAGAATCGAGTCCTTTTTTCAAGTATGCCCAGATCAAAAGATTCCTTATCTAAAGATTCGACTCTTTTTATAAACTCCTTACTTAAATTTCTTCTTTTTAGTTCATTAATAAAACTCCAATCAGTATACAATTCATCAGAAAACAATTTTTCTGGTGTGAAAAAATATATTTTTTTTTGTATCATTTCTCCAAAAGTTGATAAACTGGGTGGATACGTAAAAGATATTTTTTCTTTTC